AGATAAGTGAATCTAGAATAAAGTATTCCGTGTGATCCCGATAATGGGATCTATTAATATACCCGATAGGATTGATGCTAGTGCACGAATGATCATAGCTATTTCAATAGAACTTTTTGAAATTGAAATTGATGGAGAAACTAATGAATTTCGTGTAGAAGTTGTGGATGCATCGCTCCTCCCATTCTTCCCAGTGAACATTAATTTAATTATTTTAAGATAATAGTAGATAGAAATTACACTTGTGACGAGCGCTACCAGAACTGATGGGTACGAACCAGCTTTCCATCCATGCCAAAAGAGATAGAGTTTACCAAAAAAACCGGATGGTGGAGGGATACCCCCTAGGGATGGTGAACGTAAAACCGGAGAGAATGTTAGAACAGGATCCTTCATGTATAATCCCGCGTAATCCCTAATATTATCAGTTCCGGTTCGTAAACCGAATGAGGTGATACGAGCAAAAGTTCCCAGATTCATGAGTATATAAATAGACGTATAAGTTATCATACTTGCGTAACCGTTCTCCGGGTCTGCAGCAAGTACTCCAATCATAATATATCCAATTTGGCTTATAGAGGGATAAGCTAGCATACGTTTCATACTTATTTGAGTAATGGCAATTAGATTTCCTAATATCATGCTAGAAGTAGCTAATAATCCTACCACGATATGCCACTCATTAGAGAAATATGGAAAAGTTAGACCGAAGAGTCGCGTAAATAAAGCTGGAGCTGCTACTTTAGAGGTAACGGAGAAAAAAGCAACGACTGGTATAGGAGAGTCAGAGTCGAAAAGAAGATTTCCGATCTTTCCGCTCATTCAGAACCGTGCATGAAATTCTTACTTCACACGGCTCTTGGTTCATAAGAGATTCACAACTGATATTGCTCCCGGAACCTTCCTCGTGTATGTTTCAAACCCATTCTTCCTTGAAGAATTCATAATCATTCAATATGGGGACTAATTGTTAACTTCTCGGGGAATCCCTCATCATTTGTTTGGATTACCCACCAGCAGTTTCGTCTCGAATTCTTTCTTGCTTGTTTGCCCTTCTTCATTTTTCGCCGGAATCCTTTCAACAACTAAAACTACTTGTCGAGTTGGCAGGCACACGCCGGGCGGGAGAGACAAGTTGCGACTTTTTTCGTTCCTA